CGCGCCTATTGCGACAGCTGTAGATATAGGTATTTTAAGAATCCGCTTTAACGACCAATGGGTAACGATGGCTCTGATGGGTGGTTTTGCTAGAATAGGGAATAATGAGATCACTATTTTAGTAAATGATGCGGAGAAGAGTAGTGACATTGATCCCCAAGAAGCCCAGCAAACTCTTGAAATAGCGGAAGCTAATTTGAGGAAAGCTGAAAGCAAGAGACAAACAATTGAGGCAAATCTAGCTCTCAGACGAGCTAGGACACGAGTAGAGGTTATCAATGCGATTTGATAACTAGTTGGTGCGCCCGAATAGAATAATCCAAAGAATTTCTGTTTATACACCCTATTTTTATTCTGCCAATTGAATCCAATTAAATTCAATCAATTGGAATCAGATTCTGATGGAAGGAAAAAGGTTGAAGTTTCAATTCGAAAATCAAATCGAATAGGATAGAAAAGATACAAAATCAATAAACGAAGGTGAGTAGAAAAACTTATTAGATACCCCAGCCAATGGTATCTAATAATTTCTACCTACTATTGGATTTGAACCAATGACTCCCGCCGTATGAAAGCAATACTCTAACCACTGAGTTAAGTAGGTCATTTATCATTATACCAAAAAACAAAAAGAGATCCATCACATCCCATCGATGGAGTATAAATCCAATAGGACTTCTAAGCGATACCAATCCAAAAGATCAAAGAGATATGGTGTGGGATCATGGAATATTCATCTTGACAAGAAATTATCTACATAATATGATAAAATAGGTCTCACAAGGACAAGGGCTATAGCTCAGTTAGGTAGAGCACCTCGTTTACACGTGCGCCAATGTTTTTCAGGGGAGTCCATCATGCAATCAAAGGAATTGATCTTTTTGAGAAATCAATGTCTGACTCTGTGGCTTGTAGGGAACAAAACAAGAGAACAATAGCCTGACAAATGGCTCGGCCCGATTCGGTTTTAGGAACCAAATAAAATCCGTCATCGATTTGAGATATTGATAAGGTGAATACCTAGTCTATTCAATGCTAGGCATAATGAGTATAAGGATCTCAAAAATTCTCTTTTCGTTCTATGAATCTTAAGGCGTATGAAGTTTCATATGTGATTCTTTAATCAGGATGATAGAGACTCCTTTTCTTTTAGTTTAGGTTGATCTAGGCCATAAGCAGACCTACGTCAAGATAACCCTTCTTTGAAACACTTTGGGAGTGCTCCTATATCCGAATCCAAATAATGAATTAGAGCACATGGAGCCATTTCCTTATTTTTCTGTCAAGAAAAAATATGGTAGACTAACTGATATTTCTATCAGTTAATGAAAGAGCCCAATGCAAAAAAAAATGCATGTTGGGTCTTTGAAAGAGTTCGAATCATTTTGATAAGAATTAGTTCGATCTGTTTTACCGAGAAGGTCTACGGTTCGAGTCCGTATAGCCCTATACTAATCTCAAATAATAAACATAATTCATAAACATAAAATATTCTATATATAGAATAGAATCAAAATATAGAATAGAATAAAAACAGATTGAATTTCGAAGATTCGAAATTCGAAACAAAAATTAGAATTTCTTTTGAATTCCTTTGATTTAGACAAGTCCGAAGCGAGGTGAACGCAAAAGGGTTTTGTTTGTTTTGTTTGTATAAGAGATTTATACTATATTGAAATAAAATCGAAGGAAGTGTAATGAAAATAGGATTCCAATCGAGAAATCTTAAAACGAAACATCACAACAAACAAACGAAACTACAACAAACTACAACAAACAAACGAAACTATGCGGTTCGATCAAAATGAATTGTTGTTTTGATTAACCAATTATCGATGACTTGACAATGAATTCCAATTTGAATCGACAAATTTGGTCTATTTTCCACATTCATAGGAGTTCGGCTATGTTTCTGCTTTACAAATATGATATTTTCTGGGCATTTCTAATAATATCAAGCGTTATTCCTATTTTGGCATTTCTAATTTCCGCAGTTTTAGCCCCGATTAACAAAGGGCCAGAGAAACTTTCTAGTTATGAATCGGGTATAGAACCAATGGGCGATGCTTGGTTACAATTTCGAATCCGGTATTATATGTTTGCTCTAGTTTTTGTTGTTTTTGATGTTGAAACCGTTTTTCTTTATCCATGGGCAATGAGTTTTGATGTATTGGGGGTATCCGTATTTATAGAAGCTTTCATTTTCATGCTTATCCTAATTGTTGGTTCAGTTTATGCGTGGCGAAAAGGAGCATTAGAGTGGTCTTAGTTTCTGAATATTCAGACAATAACAAAAAAGTAAAAGTCAAAATAAAAAAAAAAACATTGAGAGAATTATGAATTCCATTGAATTTTCCTTACTTGATCGAACAACCCCAAATTCATTTATTTCAACTACATCAAACGATCTTTCAAATTGGTCAAGACTCTCCAGTTTATGGCCGCTTCTTTATGGTACCAGTTGTTGTTTCATTGAATTTGCTTCATTAATCGGCTCGCG